CAATACTAGAAAAAGCCCACATACGACGAAATTTTTTTGTTGCTGTAGGAAAAAAAAGGATTCCAGCTCCTATTAAAAAAGGAACTGGAAGTGGAATCAAAGGTATGATCCATGCATATTCGTATATATGTTCCATAAAAAATAAAACTTTGAATTTTTCATTAATTTTTTCGAATTCACTGGTTCTTACCTCTTTTAAAAGAAGTCAATAAAAAAGAAAGATATAGAATAAATTCAAATTATTAGAATGAAAGTTTTCATAATATTCAAATCAAGAAATTCTAATTGGTCAAATGCTCAAGTTACAATTGTATTCTATTCAACTCAAACATTTTTATCTATTTGTCACTTTACTTTCTACTTTACAGAAAAACTAATTTACATAACATAAACTAAAAAAAGGAAAAAAAAAGGGGACTCCAATGTATAAAATCCTTTATCATTACTTCCATTTTAAAAGAAATTAGATAAAAATTAAAATTTTTCTATTATCTATTAAAAAAGCCAACTTTACTTTTAACATTTAATTAAAACAAAAATCTTTCGTTATGGTTTTTTCTATGACATGTAAATTAAATGTAACATAAAAAAAAAAATGAAATAAAGAATTAAATTTTTAATTTATATCTTTATTTCATTTTTTTAGTAAAATTTAGTAAAAAACAAATTGGATTTTGATGATACAAAAGTTTCTATTCATTTTTTTAATTATAATAATCATAATATAGGGTATTACCTATAAACTAACTAAATATTACTAGATGTCTTTCACATCCAACTCTAAAAATAACCTATTCATTTTTGAATGGCAGTTCCAAAAAAACGTACTTCTATTTCAAAAAAACGTATTCGTAAAAATATTTGGAAAAGAAAGGGATATTGGGTAGCGTTAAAAGCATTCTCATTAGCAGTATCTCTTTCTAATGGTAATTCAAAAAATTTTTTTGATAAGTAATCAAAGGTTAGAATAATCTGAATCCGCCGAATTCCACAAAAATGTTATAGATAATAATAAAAAATGTCATGGGGTTTTATATAAAATGAAAATCAAATAAATGATTTTCATATAGACTTAAAAATTTTTATTTGAATTAATCAATAGAAAATGGAACTGACTTCTATCTTATGATATGTCAAATGCGAATTCTTCTGTCTGCTCTAAAAAGCTACTTAAAAAAAAAAGATGATTTCATTATCTTTTTTGTATATTTTATCATTTCCGGGATGGGGATTTTTCTTTTCCCCACGAACCTATGTTGCTAGATCTAAAAAGAGGTTTTTATATCTATTGAAAAGCAAATATACAAAAATATTTAAAAATATTTAGTAATTAGTCAAATAAAAAGGGACTAGGCCGTTGAAAGTTGAACCTCGGTTTTTTCATTGAAATTAAAAACTTGACTCTTTTTGTTTACGTAATAATTAAATATCTGTATCACTAGATAGCCCGCGCCCATTTTTCAGTTTTCAATTGAAGCAAAAAATACCTTCTTTTTCGTTTCAATTTAGATTATAAAATTGAGTTTGAGTTGGATAGTATGTACGATGAAGTAACCTTGAATAATCAAAAATAGATCCTATTTGGATTGTAAAATCAATCCAAATAGAGATCTATATTGATAACTTTATCAGTTTATCTTTATTTAAAAAATTCAATAATAAAAACAAATCAAAATATTATATCTTTATATTATTTATATCTTTTGAATCAATTTACATATATATAGATTATAATCTAATAATTCCTGATATATTAATCTTTCCTTTCTTTATATTTAGAAAAAAATAAAATTAAAACACCTTGCAATTTCTATTGAAACGTCTTTGTTATCTAAGATTTCTTTGAATCGATTTTGACTTAATTTATTTTTTTTTTTTTTAACTTAACACAACTTTTTTACTGACACAAGAAAAATCTTAAAAATGACTAAAATTTCAGAATGAAACTATCAAACTATACATTCATTAAATAAAGCCCTTTTATTTCAATGTTGTATAAAATTGCAACACAAAAAAAGTCTTCTTTTTTCATTAATTTCATTAAGAAGATAAATACATTTTATTATCTCAAATTTTTGAAATCAGATCGGATAAATAAAAAACAAATCATTACCAAAAGAAGATGACAAAAAAATCTTTTGAGTCGGATCCCTGGATTGAAATGAAAGCAAAATTTTCTAGTTACAAAAGTTCCAGTAAGTTTGTTATATAATACCAACAACCGAAAATCAAACCAAAATAAGTCTTCATATTGAAGCTCAAATTGGAATTTGAACGACTTTTCATTTTAATGTAATGTGTTTTAAAAATATTACATCGACTTCCTCAATCTCGACGATTGAATTAAAATAAGCTATTATTATTTAACAAGCCGCTATGGTGAAATTGGTAGACACGCTGCTCTTAGGAAGCAGTGCTAGAGCATCTCGGTTCGAGTCCGAGTGGCGGCATGGCACTTTCTCAATTCTAATTGATCAATTATCAAAAAAATTTCATAGTC